AGGATCCATGCGTGCTCAAAGACGTAAAACAGTTATTTTGGAAATGTTTCAAGCAAATGTGCATTCTCCGCTTTTTCTTGATCGCATAGACAAAACCTTTGTTTTTTCGTTTTTTGATATCTCTGAAATGATTAATCACATTTTTAGGAATTGGGTAGGGGAAAACCCAGAATTGCAAATTTATTATTTTGAGGAGGAAGAGACAAAAGAAAAAGAGCAAACAAACGAAGAGAAAGAAGAAGAAAATGAACGAATAGCAATATCAGAAGCTTGGGATACCTTTATATTTACTCAAGCAATAAGAGGTTTAATGTTAGTAACCCAATCTTTTCTTAGAAAATACGTTATATTACCCTTATTAATAATAGCTAAAAATATTGGTCGTATGTTATTATTGCAATTCCCCGAATGGTACGAGGATTTGAAGGAATGGAATAAAGAAATGCATGTTAAATGTACCTATAATGGCGTTCAATTATCAGAAACAGAATTTCCCCAAAATTGGTTAACAGACGGTATTCAGATAAAGATTCTATTTCCTTTCTGTCTGAAACCTTGGCGAAGATCTAAAGTACGATCTCATCATAGAGATAGAGATCAGAAACTAAGGAAAAAGGAGAAAAAAGACAATTTTTGTTTTTTAACAGTCTGGGGAAGGGAAGCAGAACTACCTTTCGGGTCTCCCCGAAAACGACCTTTTTTTTTTGAACCCATTTTTAACCAACTCGAAAAAAAAACGATAAAAGCAAAAAGGCAATTTTTTCAAGTTATAAGGGTTTTCAAAGAAAGAAGAAAAGATTTTCTAAAAGTTTCAAAAGAAAAAACAAGAATAGTTCTAGTTATAAACCTAATAATGAAAGAACTTGAAAAAGTAAATCCCATTTTCTTATTGAAATTGAGAACGGTAAAAGTATATGAATCGAATGAAAACGAAAAAGATTCCAATATAAATAATAAGATTATCCGAGAATCGACCATTCGAATGCAATCCGCGAATTGTGTAAATGAAAATTATTCACTCATAGAAAAAAAAATGAAAGATCTTGCTAATAAGACAATAACAATTAGGACTCAAATAGAAGGAATCACAAAAGACAAGAAAAAAACAGTTCGAGCTTGTGATGATAAAAGATCGGAATCAAAGAAGAATATTTTGCAAATATTCAAAAGAAAAAATATCCGAGTAATACGTAAATCACATTATTTTATGAAATCCTTCGTTGAAAAAAAATGCATGGATATATTACTATGTATCATTAAGATTCCAAGGGTCAATGCACAACTTTTCTTTGAATCAACAAAAAAAATTATTAACAAATCCATTTCCAACGCTGAAACAAATCAAGAAGGAATTGAGAAAACAAATAAAAATACAATGAACTTTATTTCGACTATAAAAAATCTGTTTTCTAATTTTTCTAATACTAATATTAGTAATAAAAATATTAGGAATAATAATTGTGACTTATCTTCTTTGTCTCAAGCCTATGTATTTTACAAATTATCACAAAATCAATTACTTAACAAGTATCATTTGAAATCTATACTTCAATATCATCACACCTATCCTTTTCTTAGGGATATAATCAAGAATTATTGTACGACACGAGGAATATTTGATTCCAAACCAAGGCAAAAAAAAATTCATAAGTCTGGAATGAATAAATGGAAAAATTGGTTAAAGGGTCATTATCAATACAATTTATCTCAGACCAAGTGGGATCACTTAGTACCAAAAAAATGGCGAAATAGAGTCAATCAATGTCGTATGATTCAAAAGAAAGACTCAATGAAATTAGATTTATATAAAAAAGAAAAAGACCAATTAATTCATTACACGAAAAAAAATTACTATGCAGTGAACTCATCAATAAGTCAAAAAGAAAAAGTGAAAAAACATTACGGATATAATCTTTTGTCATATAAACATATAAATTATGTGAATAGTAAGGACTCGTATATTTCTGGATCAACATTACAAGTAGAGGACAAAAAAATTCCATATAATTTCAATACAAATACACTGAAATCCGAATCATTTTATAAATTCATAAGTATATCTATTAGTGATTATCTAGAAAAAGGATCTATTATTGATATGGACAAAAATATGGATAGAAAATTTTTTGATTGTAGAATTCTTCATTCTTGTCTTAGAAATAATATCGATATTGAGACCTGGGCCAATACGCATATCGGCACCAAGATTCATAAAAACGCTAAAACTGAAACTAAAAATTCTCAAAAAGTTGAAAAAAGGGGTCCTTTTTCTTTTACGATTCATCACAAAATCAACCTATCCAATCAAAAAAATATTTTTTTTGATTGGATAGGAATGAATCAAGAAAGGTTATATCATACCATATCAAAATCAAATTTAGAACCTTGGTTTTTCCCAGAATTTGTACTACTTTTTGATATGTATAAAATTAACCCGTGGATCATACCAATCAAATTACTTATTTTTCATTTTCATTTCTATGAAAAAAATATTAGTCAAAATGAAAAGATCCACGTAAATAAAAAAGAAAATATTTCTATATCCGCTAATCAAAAAGAATATCTTGAATTAGAAAATTCCAACAAAAAAAAAAACAAACAACAAGGTCAAGGAGATTTTGTATCAGATCTACGAAAACAAAACAAAAAGAAAAATCTTGAAGAAGATTACACGGGAGCAGATATTAAAAAAGGCAGAAAGAAAAAACAATTCAAGAGCAAGAAAGAAGCGGAACTGGATTTCTTCCTGAAAAAATATTTTCTTTTTCAATTAAGATGGGATGATTCCTTGAATCAAAGAATGATCAATAATATCAAGGTATATTGTCTCCTACTTAGACTGATAGACCCAAGGGGAGAAATTGCTATATCCTCAATTCAAAGAGGAGAGATGCATCTGGATGTAATGTTGATTCAGAAAAACCTAACTCTTACAGAATTGATAAAAAGAGGAATATTTATTATCGAACCCATTCGTTTATCTATGAAAAAGGATGGAAAATCTATTATATATCAAACCATAGGTATTTCATTGGTTGATAAGAATAAGTGCCAAACTAATGGAAAATGCATAATAAAAAGTGGATATGTTGAAAAAAAGAATTTTGATGGATCCATTGCACAACACAGCAATATGCTTGTGAATAGAAGCAGAAATCATTTTGATTTCCTTGTTCCCGAAAATATTCTATCTCCCAGACGTCGTAGAGAATTTAGAATTTTAATTTGTTTCAATTTCCGGAATTGGAATGTTGTGAATCGAAATCCACTATTTTGCAATCAAAACAACATAAAAACCCGGGGACAATTTTTAAACGGGGAAAAGCATCTTAATCTTAATACAGATGCAAATAAATTCATTAAATTAAAATCGTTTCTTTGGCCCAATTATCGATTAGAAGATCTAGCTTGTATGAATCGTTATTGGTTTGATACCAATAACGGTAGTCATTTCAGTATGTCAAGAATACATATGTATCCACGATTCAGAATTAGTTAATAGTATATTTCCTATATATCTATAGGATGCCATATTCGGTGAATAAAGATATACACATATACCATGTACATTCTGATAAATGTAACATCCCTTTCTATCCAAATCAAATTTCTAATTTGATTTGGATAAATTTGGATAAAATTAAATTAATATAAATTTAAAGTAGTGTATATGAGGAAATCAAAATTGTTTTGTACTAGATTCAAATAACCGGAACGATCAGGTATAATAATAATTATTATTATACCTGATCGTTAAAATCCACGAAAAAAAAATAGAAAAATTGGTTTTTTATGATCAAAAATTCATTCATCTTAGCTATTCGACAAGAAAAAGAAAAAAACTGCGGATCTGTTGAATTTCAAGTATTCAGTTTTACGGATAAGATACGGAGACTCACTTCACATTTGGAATTACATAAAAGAGATTTTTTATCACAAAGGGGCCTACGGAAAATTCTGGGAAAACGTCAACGGCTACTGGATTATTTGTCAAATAAAAATAGAGTACGTTATAAGAAATTAATTGGTCAATTAGGTATTCGGGAGTCAAAAACTCGTTAATTTTAAGGTTGGTTTGAATTTTTTTCTTTAGTTATTTGTAGTTGTTAAATTTTTCATTTTGATGAACTTTGTTTGATAAATTCATGGAATAATGAATTAAGGAAGAAAAGATATGACTGTACCGGTTACAAGAAAAGATCTCATGATAGTTAATATGGGTCCTCATCACCCATCAATGCATGGTGTTCTTCGACTGATCGTTACTCTTGATGGTGAAGATGTTATTGATTGTGAACCCGTATTGGGTTATTTACACAGAGGGATGGAAAAAATAGCAGAAAATCGAACGATTATACAATATTTGCCTTATGTAACACGGTGGGATTATTTAGCTACTATGTTCACAGAAGCAATAACAGTAAATGCACCAGAACGATTGGAAAGTGTTCAAGTACCTAAAAGAGCCAGTTACATTAGAGTCATTATGCTGGAATTGAGTCGTATAGCTTCTCATTTATTATGGCTTGGGCCCTTTATGGCGGATATCGGCGCACAGACTCCCTTTTTCTATATTTTCAGAGAAAGGGAATTGTTATATGATCTATTCGAAGCTGCTACGGGTATGCGAATGATGCATAATTATTTCCGTATTGGGGGGGTTGCTGCTGATCTGCCTTATGGCTGGATAGATAAATGTTTGGATTTCTGTGATTATTCTTTAACAGGAATTGCTGAATATCAAAAACTTATTACACGGAATCCCGTTTTTTTGGAACGAGTTGAAGGAGTGGGCATTATTGGTGGAGAAGAAGCAATAAATTGGGGTTTATCAGGGCCGATGTTACGTGCTTCTGGAATACAGTGGGATCTTCGTAAAGTTGATAGTTATGAGTGTTACAATAAATTCGATTGGGAAGTCCAATGGCAAAAAGAAGGAGATTCACTAGCTCGTTATTTAGTCCGAATCGATGAAATGAAGGAATCTATAAAAATTATTCAACAGGCTCTAGAAGGAATTCCTGGGGGGCCCTATGAAAATTTAGAAGTCCGGCGCTTTGATAGAGCAAAAAATTCCGAATGGACTAATTTTGAATATAGATTTATTACTAAAAAACTTTCACCCAATTTTGAATTATCGAAACAAGAACTTTATGTGAGAGTGGAAGCCCCAAAAGGAGAATTAGGAATTTATTTGATAGGAGATAGTAGTGTTTTCCCCTGGAGATGGAAAATTCGCCCACCGGGTTTTATCAATTTGCAAATTCTCCCTCAATTAGTTAAAAGAATGAAATTGGCCGATATCATGACAATACTAGGTAGTATAGATATCATTATGGGAGAAATTGATCGTTGAAATGATAATTGATACGACAGAAGTAGAAGTACAAGTTATCAATTCTTTTTCTAGATGGGAATCCTTAAAAGAAGTTTATGGACTCATAGGGATCTTTGTTCCCATTTTCACCCTTCTATTAGGAATCACAATAGGGGTCCTAGTAATTGTGTGGTTAGAAAGAGAAATATCCGCAGCAATACAACAACGTATTGGACCTGAATATGCCGGTCCGTTGGGGATTCTTCAAGCTCTAGCAGATGGGACCAAATTACTTTTTAAAGAGGACCCACTTCCATCTAGAGGAGATATTCGTTTGTTTAGCATGGGACCGTCTATAGCGGTCATATCAGTTCTACTAAGTTATTTAGTAATTCCTTTTGGATATCGCTTTATTTTAGCCGATCTCAGTATAGGTGTTTTTTTATGGATCTCCATTTCAAGTATTGCTCCTATTGGACTTCTTATGTCAGGATATGGATCGAACAATAAATATTCTTTTTTAGGTGGTCTACGAGCTGCTGCTCAATCTATTAGTTATGAAATACCATTAACTCTATGTGTATTATCAATATCTCTACGTGCGATTCGTTGGAACATTATTTTTTTCCCTTCTCTCTATAAATAAAGTAAAGAGGTTGAATATATTGAATGGATATTTTCATTTTTTATTCATCATTAGGGTCGATGAGTTAAACTAGATAGTTATATGAGTAAAATCAAACTGCTTAGAAATTTGCAGTAAGAAGAGAAAATCTCATTCCCTATGTACAAGAATATAAAAATAAGCAGTATAGAAACTGTTTACCCCAAGATTAAGATTCTTTGACTAATTCTCATATCTTGAAGCGGGTATAAAAGATCAACGTATGGGGGTTCTACTACTTATATATATATATTACCATACCGAAGATCAATCAAAAATCAGTGAACAGTTAGGAACACCAAGGTACACAAAAGATTAGTAATGGAGATAATATAAGGTATCAAAAAACAGTCTTTTTATATAAAATTTTGGATAAAACGAATCATAATGGGGACTTTTAGTTGGTAGAAATGACCAAGCAGTGCTTCCCCCCGATTCCGATCTAGAGTATGCTCCTATTCACTGATTAAAGAAATGACTATCAAAAACGAATTAATCCTTTATTTTTTTTTTCAGAGTACCCTCTCTCTGAGAAAGAAGAACAGGAACAAAAGAAATAGAATGGGAAAAATGAATAAATAATAATACAAAAGATATTTATTTATTATTTCCCCCATCCATATCTATACATAACATATAGAACTCTTATCATGAATTTTGAATTAATACCCAATTCTTTCTTTATAGTTATTGATAGAACATATTTATTGATATAACGAGTATTTTATTAAAAAATTAAGTTATTACCGAACAAAGAAAAATTCAAATTGTAATGGATAAGATCAATTCGGAAGCACTTTTTATATTTGAGCAGACGGAATTTCATTGGTCTAATTTTTGTCTTCCCGATGTATATTTACCATCCAAATAAGGATGGAGATAATATCGAGTAAGTCCTTACATTTATTTGTGGCCATAGAGGAGCTGTATGAAGCTGAGGTCTCATGTACGGTTTTGAAATAGCGATACGAGCAGTGATGTTATTATCGACTATGATTATCTAACAGTTTAAGTACAGTTGATATAGTTGAGGCGCAGTCAAAATATGGATTTTGGGGGTGGAATCTGTGGCGTCAGCCTATCGGGTTTGTTGTTTTTCTAATTTCTTCTCTAGCAGAATGTGAAAGATTACCCTTCGATTTACCAGAAGCAGAGGAAGAATTAGTAGCAGGTTATCAAACAGAATATTCAGGTATCAAATACGCTTTATTTTACCTTGCTTCTTACCTAAATTTATTAGTTTCTTCATTATTTATAACAGTTCTTTACTTAGGTGGGTGGAATTTCTCTATTCCGTATATATCTATTCCTGAACTTTTCGGAATAAATCAAATGGATGGAGTCTTTGGAACGACAATTGGGATATTTATTACATTAGCTAAAGCTTATTTGTTTCTGTTCATTCCGATCGCAGCAAGATGGACTTTACCTAGAATGAGAATGGACCAGCTATTAAATCTTGGATGGAAATTTCTTTTACCTATTTCCCTGGGTAATCTATTATTGACAACTTCTTCCCAACTTGTTTCACTATAAATAATAAAATAAGATAACGATATTCTAGATTCATAATTGATCTCAAACAAGAGAAAGAAACATCAATTTATTCACGGAGACTCACAATATGTTCCCTATGGTGACCGGGTTCATAAATTATGGTGAACAAACAATACGGGCAGCAAGGTACATTGGTCAAAGTTTCATAATTACCTTATCCCATACAAATCGTTTACCTATAACTATTCAATATCCTTATGAAAAATCGATCACATCGGAGCGTTTCCGTGGTCGAATCCACTTTGAATTTGATAAATGTATTGCTTGTGAAGTATGTGTTCGTGTATGTCCCATAGATCTACCCGTTGTTGATTGGAAATTTGAAAAAAATATTAAAAAGAAACAATTGTTTAATTATAGTATTGATTTTGGGGTCTGTATATTTTGTGGTAACTGTGTCGAGTATTGCCCAACAAACTGTTTATCAATGACTGAAGAATATGAACTTTCTACTTATGATCGTCACGAATTGAATTATAATCAAATTGCTTTGGGTCGGTTACCAATGCCAGTAATTGGAGATTACACAATTCAAACAGTTATAAATTCGACTCAAATCAAAATAGACAAGGGGAACCCTCTTGATTCAAGAACGGTTACTGATTACTAAGATATCCTTTTGATATAAAGGATCCAAGCCCCCCTTTTTTTGGTTGGTCAGAAATTACAAATAATAACTATTAATTGTTGAGAATCATTCTTTGTTTTAAACTGAGAATATGTTTAGCGATGATTTTAAAATAGAAAATTCCAACTATTCTTTTCTTTTTTCTTTTAGATAAAAATAGAAAATAGATAAAAAGGAAGGTAGGATTGGCCAAGAACTTTATCTATATTTACATTAATCCATATTAAGATTTAATTCAATTAAGATAAGAACCCATCATATACAAGAAAAAAAAAATAAAGGGAACACCCTTTTCTTTCCTGGACTATTTAGTAAGGTCATGAAATATTTCGACTTATTTATCTGTTATACATAATGGATTTACCTGGACCAATACACGATATACTTGTAGTATTTCTGGGATCAGTTCTTATATTAGGAGGTCTAGGAGTAGTGTTATTTACCAATCCAATTTATTCTTCCTTTTCATTGGGATTGGTTCTTGTTTGTATATCCTTATTCTATATTCTATCAAATTCCTATTTTGTAGCTGCCGCACAGCTCCTTATTTATGTAGGAGCCATAAATGTCTTAATCCTATTTGCTGTTATGTTCATGAATGGTTCAGAATATTCGAACGATTCCTATTTTTGGACTGTTGGAGATGGAGTCACTTCACTGGTTTGTATAAGTATTCTTTTTTCACTAATTACTACTATCTTAGATACGTCATGGTACGGAATTCTTTGGACTACAAGATCAAATCAGATTATAGAACAGGACCTTATTAGTAACGTTCAACAAATTGGAATTCATTTATCAACAGATTTTTATCTTCCGTTTGAACTTATTTCTATAATTCTTTTAGTTTCTTTGATAGGTGCAATTACTATGGCTCGTCAATAAGAAATACTTAGAATTATTATAAATTTGAAATCCAATGAAAAGGGAAAATTTTTCATTTAATCTACTGCTGATACCCTCTTTTTTCTGTAATTACTCGATTCTGGTTAATAAAATCGGTTGAATTGTTGTTCATATTGAAATGAATCGAGATTCATGAGGAGTTAGCCAATGATGTTTGAACATATACTTTTTTTGAGCGTCTACTTATTTTCTATCGGTATCTATGGATTGATCACAAGTCGAAACATGGTTAGAGCACTTATGTGTCTTGAGCTTATACTAAATTCGGTTAATATAAATCTCGTAACATTTTCTAATATATTTGATAGCCGCCAATTAAAAGGAGACATTTTCTCAATCTTTGTTATAGCCATTGCGGCTGCGGAAGCGGCTATTGGGCTAGCTATTGTTTCGTCGATTTATCGTAACAGAAAATCAACTCGTATCAATCAATCAAATTTGTTGAATAATTAGTCATAACTATCATATAAATAAAGACATAAATAATATAATAAAATAATATAAATAAAATATAGATATAAATTATTTCATTTTTTATTCTTTTTTTTATAGTAATATGTATAGTAATATACTTTTATATTACTATTGAAATATTGATGATCTGTTGGCCAATGTCAATGTGAAATCATATGTGTGACTTGTATAATCATGGTTGTTGAAACGGAAATCAAAGTTTCTTGGTCCTTTCTCATGAACAGATTTAGAAATATATTGATTTTTAATATTATATTTTTTTGATAAACCATTGATTCGTCTGGTGTTTACAATATAAATATATAATTAATTTCCTCCTGATTTAACTTTACCAGATCGAAAATTTTTATGTTCAAAACTGGAATTTATAGACCCAATGTCACATTCAGTAAAAATTTATGATACATGTATAGGATGTACTCAATGTGTACGAGCCTGCCCCACAGATGTATTGGAAATGATACCTTGGGACGGATGTAAAGCTAAGCAAATTGCTTCCGCGCCAAGAACCGAGGACTGTGTAGGTTGTAAGAGATGTGAATCCGCTTGTCCAACAGATTTTTTGAGTGTACGCGTTTATTTATGGCATGAAACAACTCGCAGCATGGGTCTATCTTATTGACACGTTATAAAAAACTCCACTTGAATCATTTGATTCCTTTTTACCGACAAAAACCCGTACTCGAGAAAATATATTATTCCGAGCACGGGTTTTTTGGTCAAAATGCATCTTGTCTTTATCACGAGTTATTTCCCTTGGTTAACACTACTTGTAGTTTTGCCGATATTCGTGGGTTCTTCAATTTTCTTTCTTCCTCATAAGGGGAATAAGGTATTTCGGTGGTATACTATATTTATATGCTTATTAGAACTCCTTCTAACAACCTATGTGTTCTGTTATCATTTCCAATTGGATGATCCATTAATTCAATTGGAAGAGGATTTAAAATGGATAAATATTTTTGATTTTCACTGGAGACTGGGAATCGATGGACTTTCCATAGGACCTATTTTACTGACAGGATTTATCACTACTTTAGCCACTTTAGCAGCTTGGCCTGTTACTCGAAATTCGCGATTGTTCTATTTCCTCATGTTAGCAATGTACAGTGGGCAAATAGGATTATTTTCTTCTCGAGACCTTTTACTTTTTTTTCTCATGTGGGAGTTAGAATTAATTCCTGTTTACTTACTTTTATCCATGTGGGGAGGAAAGAAACGTTTGTACTCAGCTACAAAGTTTATTTTGTACACTGCGGGAGGTTCCGTTTTTCTCTTAATAGGAGTTCTAGGTATGGGTTTATATGGTTCCAATGAACCCATATTGGATTTTGAAAGATTAGCTAATCAGTCATATCCTGTGACATTAGAAATAATATTTTATCTGGGCTTCCTTATTGCTTATGCTGTCAAATCGCCGATTATACCCCTACATACATGGCTACCAGATACCCATGGGGAAGCACATTACAGTACATGTATGCTTCTAGCGGGAATCTTATTAAAAATGGGGGCATATGGATTGATTCGGATCAATATGGAATTATTACCTCACGCCCACTCTATATTTTCTCCCTGGTTGGTGATAATGGGGACAATACAAATAATCTATGCAGCTTCAACCTCTCTTGGTCAACGCAATTTAAAAAAGAGAATAGCCTATTCTTCTGTATCTCACATGGGTTTCATAATTATAGGAATTAGTTCTATAACCGACATGGGACTCAACGGAGCCGTTTTACAAATAATCTCTCATGGATTTATTGGTGCTGCACTTTTTTTCTTGGTAGGAACGAGTTGTGATAGAATACGTCTTGTTTATCTCGACGAAATGGGAGGGATATCCATCCCAATGCCAAAAATATTTACCATGTTTAGTAGTTTCTCGATGGCTTCTCTTGCATTGCCAGGAATGAGTGGTTTTGTTGCAGAATTAGTAGTATTTTTTGGAATAATTACCAGTCCAAAATATCTTTTAATGCCCAAAATACTAATTACCTTTGTAATGGCAATTGGAATGATATTAACTCCTATTTATTTATTATCTATGTTACGTCAGATGTTTTATGGATACAAACTATTCAATGTTCCAAACTCCAATTTTGTGGATTCTGGACCAAGAGAACTATTTGTTTCAATCTGTATCTTTTTACCCGTAATAGGGATTGGCATTTATCCTGATTTTGTTCTTTCGCTATCAGTTGACAAGGTACAAGCTATCCTATCTAATTATTTTCATAGATAGTTTTCATTAATCAGATAGAAAACAAAGTCTTCAAATTTGGAATTTGAAGATTTTTGAACTGTACAACACAAAAAAATAAAGTGAATTAGAATTCTAATAAAATATGTTTCGAGTTTTTGAGAACCATTTGAATCAAGGAATCATTCAAATGGTTCTCAAAAACCTGCGCAAACTTTCCGTTATGTACGGTACGACGGTCTTATGTATTCCTTATGGAATTTATTCAATTAGATATTAATGTGAATGAACCATAACTATGTAGACCTATTCCTAATAGATTGATCCAAAAATAGCATATCCAAATTATAAGAAATCCTATAGACGCTACAAGTGACGAATTCGTACCTTGCAAACCTTGATTTGTTCTAGTATGTGAATAAATCGCGAATATGGTCCAAGTAATAAATGCCCAAGTTTCTTTGGGGTCCCAATTCCAATAAGATCCCCATGCCTCGTTAGCCCATACTGCTCCAGAAAGAATACCTATGGTTAAAAAGGTAAACCCTAAACTAATGACACGATAACTCCAATAATCTAAACGCTGAGTTAATTGATATTTGTAATAATTTCGAAATGGAACAAAAGAAGTGTGTTTAAAAACATTTTTTTTTTTGTTCAAGTATTCGATTTTGCCAAATAAAAATGACTTAATCTTAATTAATAAAATTTTTATTTGACAAAAAATATCGATGTTTTTACGAAATGTAATGACTAGAAAAGCGACTGATAATAACGACCCACATAAAAGAGCTGCATAGCTCAATAACATCATACTTACGTGCATCATTAACCATTGAGATTGTAGAGCAGGTACTAATCTTGACGATTGATGCATTTCACTTGAAAGACCCGATGTGGTGAAACCCTGGGTAAAAATGGCACTTGGGGCGGTTATTGCGCTTAAATCATTTTTACGATTCCATATCTTGGAAATTAGATGAATAATGGAAAAACTCCACGAAAGGAAGATTAAAGACTCGTATAAATTACTTAATGGAAAATGTCTCGAAGAAATCCAACGAGTAACTAATAATCCTGTTATAGAAAAAAAAGTAACTATCATTCCTTTTTCCGACGAATCACGCAACCCTATGATTTCATGTACTAATAGGGTCATCAAATGAATCGTAATCACAATTGAAATGATCGAAAAAGAGAGATGAGTTAATATATGTTCTAAAGTCACAAATATCATACATAAAAAAGGTCCCATTACAGAATGGAAATTGGGAATTAAATACATTATAGGATCCATTGTATCTTTTTTACAGTATGCCGCCACTCGGACTCGAACCGAGATGCTCTAGCACTGCTTCCTAAGAGCAGCGTGTCTACCGATTTCACCATAGCGGCTTACTTGAAATAATAATAGTCAATTCATGTTGAATCGTCTAGATCTAGATTCAAGGATTCAATATAGTTTAGAAAATATTAGAACTGATAAATAAGAGCTCTTTTAAATTCATCTTTGAATTTTCAATAATTTTTACTTAGGTTAGTATCATTGTAGGTTCAATCAACTTTTACGTACTATCTGTATATTAAGTTCTCCCGGAACACTTGTAACTTGAAATACCAATTTTGTTTTCAGTCGAAACAGAAACTAAGAATTGTGAATTGTCCTCTTTTTATATTTTTTATTTATTTTGAATTGAATCCACCAAATCAGATAAATGAAAAACAAATTGTCAAAGAGATTTTTGTTCTAAACGAACAAAAAAAAATAAATAGAATTTCATATGTATCACAATTCTATTACTAAATTTAAGTAATTTTTCTAACGATTTTGATACTTTTCTTAGTATCATTAAGTATTAATTAATTTCAATATATAATATAAAATTAATATAATACTCTTTGTTGTTTGTTGTGTACATAATTTCTAAAAAAAAATTATGATAATATTTATGAAACTGACTTGGTCTTGAGTTAGGCATATAATAAAAAATAAAATAGTTTCAACATCCATCACAATTTTTTTTTTCACAACGGAAAAATAGAATGAACAAAGATTTTTCCGTTGTGAAAAAAAAATGAATAGGAAAAAAGCATCTTACTAATTAATAAATAGATTATAATAAAAAATAGAATGAAAAAAAAATAATGATACTTAGATAGAGAAATTCTTATTCTACATATCATATCATAGCAGTTAGTTCTAACTAATATTGTATTGAGTTCAATACATCAATACATTTAGTTAAAGGGGAATTATTCATATTCCAAAATTGGAAATTCTTCTAGCCCTGGAAATTCCGATTATTCCAAGATTTTCTTATTTGTTTGTCGCACAAAAAAACTTTTTGAATCTCCAGTAGAAACTGACTTTGCTAAAGAAAAAGCTTTTATTGCAGCTAAATACCCTTTTTTCTTCCAAATATTTCTACGAATACGTTTTTTTGATATAGAAACACGTTTTTTTGGAACTGCCATTCAAAAAAAAAAGAATTACTCATTTTTATTGTTGTATGTGAAAGACATGTATTGCTCAAAATAGATCGTTCTTTTTAGTCATTTTCTATACTTAACTAAATAATAGTTTTTTCATAACATACAATACAAATATATTATTTATATATAAATATATGTATGACATGCATGTTACATATATAACAATGTCACATATTAACACACTAGGCAAAAAAATGGAAGAAAGGGGGAAATTCAAAAAGGAATTTTATAATTATTAGTTTGGAATTGAATAAGCTCATATTACTGTGTCTATAATTTAAATTCAAACTTAAGCTACAATTAGTGGTTAATATGTTAAACAAGGCATTCTATTACCTAAGAAGGAGAACTCCAATTTTTAGTTTTTTTTCAGTTCTATACGAAATACAGAGTATTATAATATTTATGATACTTTCTTATTGGATTGGAATCCAATCAATTAGTTCCGTAATGGGTTAGGTAATTACTACAAAAAAATCACTAAAATAACTAGTCTTTTTTTTTGAGTGGGTTTATTGAGGCATACTATGATTTATATTCTACTGTTTTGGTATGATTGTTTTTACTTACTATACTATAGTATATGATATGATTACATATTGTCAGAATAGGATGGTAGTATAGTCGTAGAATGATTCAAAATCTCATATTTCCCATTTTATTTCATTTTATTAACTATCTTTCCTTAGTGAATTCTTTAGCTTTAGTTAAAGTTAATAACTAAGTAATTACTCTTATCTAGCTATTTAGTCATATCATTTGAATTGGAACTTTTGAATATTTCCAATATCTGAGAAAAGTCAGAATAATGAAAAATCAAAATAATTGAGTTTTTCATATCTTTTTTTGTTGATTTTTTATTGTTCCTTTCAAAAGCGATAAGAATTGATGAATCGGAAACAATTAAATTATAAGAAAAAAAAAAATGAAAATTTGTTTTTTTATGGAACATACATATAAATATGCATGGATAATACCCTTTCTTCCATTTCCAGTTACTATGTTAATAGGATTTGGACTTCTGCTTATTCGGACAGCAACAAAAAATATTCGCCGTATGTGGGCTTTTCCGAGTGTTTTGATGCTAAGTATAGCTATGGCATTTTCGGTCAATCTATCTATTCAGCAAATAAATGGAAATTTTATCTATCAATATTTATGGTCTTGGACCGTCAATAATGATTTTTCTTTAGAGTTCGGACACTTGATCGATCCACTTACTTCTATCATGTCAATATTAATTACTACTGTTGGAATCATAGTTCTTATTTATAGTGACAATTATATGTCTCACGATCAAGGATATTTGAGATTTTTTGCCTATATGAGTTTTTTCAATAGTTCTATGTTAGGATTAGTTACTAGTTCCAATTTTATACAAATTTATATTTTTTGGGAACTTGTAGGAATGTGTTCCTATTTATTAATAGGTTTTTGGTTCACACGACCGAGTGCGGCAAGTGCTTGCCAAAAAGCTTTTGTAACCAATCGTATAGGGGATTTTGGTTTATTATTAGGAATTTTAGGACTTTATTGGATAACAGGTAGTTTAGAATTTCGGGATTTGTTCGAAATAATTAATAACTTGGTTCATAATAATGGAGTAAATTCCTTATTTGCTACTCTGTGTGCTTCTTTTTTATTCGTTGGTGCAGTTGCTAAATCCGCACAATTCCCCCTTCACATATGGTTACCTGATGCTATGGAAGGACCCACTCCCATTTCTGCTCTTATACATGCTGCTACTATGGTAGCAGCGGGAATTTTTCTTGTAGCTCGGCTTCTTCCTCTTTTCATAGTTATACCTTCCATAATGAATATCATTTCTTCAATAGGCGTAATAACAGTACTATTAGGAGCTACTTTGGCTCTTGCTCAAAGAGACATTAAAAGAAGTTTAGCTTACTCGACAATGTCTCAATTGGGTTATATTATGTTAGCTCTGGGTATAGGTTCTTATCGAGCCGCTTTATTCCATTTGATCACTCATGCCTATTCGAAAGCTTTATTGTTTTTGGGATCCGGATCAATTATTCATTCAATGGAACCCATTGTTGGATATTCACCAGATAAAAGTCAAAATATGGTTCTTATGGGCGGTTTAACAAAATATGTTCCAATTACAAGAATTACCTTTTTATTAGGTACACTCTCCCTTTGTGGTATTCCGCCTCTTGCTTGTTTTTGGTCCAAAGATGAAATTCTTCATGATAGTTGGTTGTATTCACCAACTTTCGCAATAATAGCTTTCTTTACAGCGGGATTAACCGCATTTTATATGTTTCGGATCTATTTACTTACCTTTGATGGACATTTGCGCATTCATTTTCAAAATTACAGTAGCACTAAAAATAGTTCTTTCTATTCAATATCTTTATGGGGAAAAAAAGTGCCAAAAGCGGTCAATAGAAATTTACTTTTATCAACAGTGAATAATAAGGTCTCCTTTTTTTCAAAGGATACATATCAAATTGATGATAATGGAAGAAATAGAGTACGATACATTAGTACTCACTTTAGAAATAAATATACTTACGCCTATCCTCATGAGTCGGACAATACTATGTTATTCCCTCTACTTGTATTAGTACTATTTACTTTATTCGTTGGATCAATCGGAACTCATTTTGATCAAGGAGTAATAGATTTTGATCTATTATCGAAATGGTTAACTCCGTCCACAAACTTTTTCCATCCAAATTTTAATGGTTCCCCAGATTGGTATGATTTTTTGAAAAATGCAGTTTTTTCGGTCAGTATAGCTCTTTTTGGATTATTTATAGCATCTATTTTATATGGATCCGTTTATTCATCTCTACCAAATTTGGACTTAGCCAATTTTTTTGTAAAGGGGGGCTCCAAGAGAATTCTCTTGGACCAAGTAGAAAATGTGATATACAATTGGTCATATAATCGTGGTTACATAGATATTTTTTATACTAAGATTTTTACTGTAAGTATAAGAGGATTCGCTGAACGAATTCAGTTTTTTGATAGACATATAATTGATGGAATTACAAACGGGGTTGGCGTTACGAGTTTCTTTATAGGGGAAGGGGTTAAATATATGGGAGGCGGACGAGTCTCTTCTTATTTATTTTTGTATTTATCTTATGTATCAATCTTTTTTTTTTCATTTTTCTCTTCTTTTTTTAAGTTAAGTTTTACCAATTCCCAATTATCTTGATGAGTATCAAGATAAAAATCTTCGTAGTCTGGGCTATCTTTGTCTTCTTCGTAAGTTGTTTCTACATCGTT